CGTAGCAATTGGGGTTATGGATTTTCAGTTTATGGGGGGTAGTATGGGATCCGTAGTCGGAGAGAAAATCACCCGTTTGATTGAACACGCTGCCAATCAAAATTTACCTCTTATTATAGTGTGTGCTTCTGGGGGGGCGCGCATGCAGGAAGGAAGTTTGAGCTTGATGCAAATGGCTAAAATATCGTCTGCTTTATATGATTATCAATTAAATAAAAAATTATTTTATGTATCAATCCTTACATCTCCGACAACTGGTGGAGTGACAGCTAGTTTTGGTATGTTGGGGGATATCATTATTGCCGAACCCAATGCCTACATTGCATTTGCAGGTAAAAGAGTAATTGAACAAACATTGAATAAAACAGTACCCGAAGGTTCACAAGCAGCTGAATACTTATTCCAGAAGGGTTTATTCGACCTAATTGTACCACGTAATCTTTTAAAAAGCGTTCTGAGTGAGTTATTTAAGCTCCACGCCTTTTTTCCTTTGAATCAAAAGTCAAGCAAAATCAAGTAGAGCACTAAGTTCAATTATTTTTTTTGTGTTTGTAGCAAAAAGTAGTTAGTTTATCGGAATCAAAGTAAATAAGATAATAATGGCCTTTTCTTTGGTGATAGAAGATCGAATTGTAGAAAGAATCAAAACGAAAGTTGAGGATAACTCTTTTTTTTACCTATATTCCTGATTACGAATCAAGAAACCTTTATCACCAAGAGTGAGTTCTTCCTTTCGTGAAATTAGTAAAATAAAACGAATTTGGTCTTGTCTTAGGTATATAATTTGAAATTTCAATATAGATAATAGAGTTTTGTATCTTTCTCTATCTACCGAAAAACCATTTTAGCTAAAAATCCATGTTGGGTCGGATTCGAACGAATCCTTCGATAATCGGTAAAAAACTCTTTATCTATTTTTAGAAAATTAGAAGACAAGAACAAAAGACAAAGAAATGAAGAAAAATAATAAAGTTTATTATCATTATCATACATATCTTTCTCATGGAGGAGATGAATAAGTCCATTTATTTAGTTCGACAGTTCTACATTCTTTGCACTTATTCTTATTATACGTACTCAGTTAGATTTAGATATATCGATACTTCGATCTATACTAAGAATTTTAAATTCTTCAAATTCTATTAATAATAAATATTATCTAATTAGAATTCAAATTCTTAATTTAATTATAATTATTACAAGATATCTTTATTTATATAATAACATAATAACAGATACAAATAGTAAATCGAGGTACCCCTTCTATGACAAATTTGAACCTTCCATCTATTTTTGTGCCGTTAGTAGGCCTAGTCTTTCCGGCAATTGCAATGGCTTCTTTATTTCTTCATGTTCAAAAAAACAAGATTGTTTAGATCCGCTGGGACCCAATCTCATCCATTTTTTTTTTGAAAACGTGGACTTGTATCATAACACGGATATCTATTTATTGGAATATAGTATAACATGTGATTTCCACCGAACATAAAGGAAAAAACTCTTATGCCCGCAGAAACATGATATATGGATATATCAATTCTAGCAATTTTCAAATAGATCAGGATCTCTGGATGGCTGAAATGTAGTCGGTGAATCTATATGTATATCGATATGTATAGTGGGATCGTATTAAATAAAGAGTATGTTATTATTTTAGATTTAACCAATTTGATGAATTACTCCTAAAGGTTGACATCAAACTAGTGCTAGTTCACCTCAAACTAGTGCTAGTTGATGAGAGTTACTTCGGAAACAAAAAAGTAAAGTCAAATTTCTCTGGGGTATTATCTCAATTCCAATAAAATGCAATCGAGTAAAGTATGACTTGGCGATCAGACGATATATGGATAGAACTTATAACGGGGTCTCGAAAAATAAGTAATTTCTGCTGGGCCTTGATCCTTTTTTTAGGTTCATTAGGCTTCTTATTAGTTGGAACTTCCAGTTATCTTGGTAGAAATTTGCTATCTTTTTTTCCGCCTCAGCAAATCATTTTTTTTCCACAAGGAATCGTGATGTCTTTCTACGGAATTGCGGGTCTCTTTATTAGCTCTTATTTGTGGTGCACAATTTCCTGGAATGTAGGTAGTGGTTATGATCGATTCGATAGAAAGGAAGGAATAGTCTGTATTTTTCGTTGGGGATTTCCGGGAAAAAATCGTCGCATATTCCTCCGATTCCTTATAAAAGATATTCAGTCCGTTAGAATAGAAGTTAAAGAGGGTATTTATGCTCGTCGTGTTCTTTATATGGACATCCGAGGCCAGGGGTCCATTCCCTTGACCCGTACTGATGAGAATTTGACTCCACGAGAAATTGAACAAAAGGCTGCTGAATTAGCCTATTTCTTGCGTGTACCAATTGAAGTATTTTGATAAATTGAGAATCAGAACGTTCATTCAATTAAAGAAAACGTATATGAAAGAACCATAAAACGAAACTCTTTTTATGGTCTTTATGCGTTTTATGGTCTTTATGCGCACGCAATTCAATAACAAAT